CATAGATATTGAATCTACAAGCAAAATCCTAAATAAAAAATCGAAGACTAAAAAACTCAAAAGTTTCTTTGGTTGTGCTGGATCCACAATGAATCCTATGGATCTCTAGGATTGGTGTATTCTTATATACATATCGCGTAGCTTAGGACCGAGGATAGCGAGTCAGGTATAAGAGCCCCTTCTACCCATCCTGTATATTGTCCTTTTTTTCTGTTTTTTATATTCCAACTAAAAGAAAAAAGCGCTATCTCTCAGATAGCGTGAAGTGCTACCCGGATTCTGACAAAGGAGAATCTTCTATTTCTCACTTGTTTTTAGTGAATTCCCTTTAGGAAATGAAAATTTCAAATGACTTTTCATCGAATGACTATTCATCTATTTTTTTTTCATGCAAATAGGGGGCAAGAAAGCTCTATGGAAAAATGGTGGTTTAATTCGATGTTGTATAAGGAGGAGTTAGAACATAGGTGTGAGCTAAGTAAATCAATGGGCAGTCTTGATCCTATTGACAATACCAGTAGCCGTGAAAATACGAGTATAAATTCTACAGAAAAAAACATTCATAGTTGGAGTAATGGTTTTAGTTACAGTAATTATGATCTTTTATTCGGTATCCGGGACATTCGAAATTTCATATCTGATGAAACTTTTTTAGTTAGGGATAGTAGAGGGGAAACTTATTCCATTTATTTTGATATTGAAAATCAGATTGTTGAGATTGAAAATGATCATTCTTTTTGGAGTGAACTACAAAAAAAATTTTCTAATTATTTGAATTCTAGTTATGTGAATGGATCTAAAAGTGGCGATACCCATTATGATCTTTCCATGTACGATACTCAATCTAGGTTGAATAATCACATTAATAGTTGTATTGACAGTTATCTTCATTCTCAAATGCGTATTGAGAATTATGTTTTAAGTGCTAGTGACAATTACAGTGATATTGACATTTTGGATGAAAGCCAGACTCCCACTAACACAAAAGGTAGGAATAAGAATCTTGGGGTAACTAAAAAATATAGGAATTTGTGGATTCAATGTGAAAATTGTTATGAATTAAATTATAAGAAATTGTTGAAGTCAAAAATGAACGTTTGTGATGAATGCGGATATCATTTGAAAATGAGTAGTTCAGAGAGAATCGAACTCTCGATTGATCCAGGTACTTGGGATCCTATGGACGAAGACATGGTCTCAACGGATCCCATCGAATTTCATTCGGAGGAGGAACCTTATAAAGATCGCATTAAGTCTTATCAAAAAGATACGGGGTTAACCGACGCTGTTCAAACAGGTATAGGTCAACTAAATGGTATTCCTGTAGCAATTGGGGTTATGGATTTTAAGTTTATGGGAGGTAGTATGGGATCTGTAGTAGGAGAGAAAATAACTCGTTTGATTGAGTATGCTACTAATAAAAATATACCCCTTATTATAGTGTGTGCTTCCGGCGGGGCGCGCATGCAAGAAGGAAGTTTGAGCTTGATGCAAATGGCTAAAATTTCGTCGGCTTTATGTGATTATCAATCAAATAAAAAGTTATTATACGTATCAATTCTTACATCTCCTACTACTGGAGGCGTGACAGCTAGTTTTGGTATGTTGGGAGATATCATTATGTGCGAACCCAATGCCTACGTAGCGTTTGCGGGTAAAAGAGTAATTGAAGAAACATTGAATACGACAGTACCTGACGGTTCACAAGAAGCTGAATATTTATTCGATAAGGGTTTATTCGATCCAATTGTACCACGTAATCTTTTAAAAGCCACTCTAAGCGAGTTATTTCAGTTGCATGCTTTCTTTCCTTTGAATCCAAATTCGACCGAGCAGTAAGGTCAACTATTTCTTTTTGTATTTGTGGCAAAAAAGGTCGTTAGTTATCGTAATCAATCAAAATAAAAATGATAAAGAATCAATCCTAATAGAATAGTGGGGGTGGGGTTTTCGCGGTTGCCATACTAATTCTATAACTATATATAAAGAATCAAAAGTTGCGGATAAATTGTTTTCCTTTTTTTATTTGACTTCATATTCCATTCCTGATTACTACTCAGAGAACCTCTATTCTATCAACATTCTTACTTCTGTAAATTTTTAATTTGGCAAATGGAAATTGCACAAAAAAGGCCTTTTGCATCTTAATATATTTCCTTGTCGAAGACTCTCCATTTTTACTAACAAGATAATTTCTCTTGGATCCGATTCGAACGGGACTTTGTAAGCAACTCTTTCTTCATTGATATTGAATTAAATTAAAAGACAGGGGCAAAAGAAGAAGAAAAGATGAAGAATAAAAAAGTTGATTATCAAACATATATTTTTTGTGTCGAAGGCTAATTAAGTTTATTTAGTTAGTTCTACATTTCTTGACCTTAGTATATACTATACTCACTTGGATATAATTAGTATAATTATATAGAATTAGAATTCTAATTAAGATAATTTTAGAACAATATAACAAACAGGTACAAATAGTCAATCGAGGTACCCATTCTATGACAGATATAAACCTTCCCTCTATTTTTGTGCCTTTCGTAGGCCTAGTATTTCCGGCAATTGCAATGGCTTCTTTATTTCTTCATGTTCAAAAAAACAAGATTGTTTAGGCTGGATGGTTAGGCCAAATCAAATTCAAGATTTAGACTTGATTGAATCATAACACGTATATCCATTTTTTTATTGAAAAGTGGAATATGTTATAATGCGTGATTTCTTTCGAACATAAGCGCAAGAACTCTTATGCATACGAAAGCTTATATAGGGATAAATTCATTTGAACTATTTTAAAATCACGGCCGGTCCATGAGAAAGTCAGTGCTTGTAGATATCTAGGGCAGGGTCGTATGAGAGGGCGTTCTTATTTTCGATCTAACGAATTATATGAATTACCCCTACAGGTTCACATTAGGATAGTGCTAGTTGATGAGAGTTCCTTCAGAAACGGAGCGTTAAGTAAAGTATAAGTTAAATTCATTTTTGTTATTCTATCAATTCAAATTAAATGCAACTAGATTAGTATGAATTGGCGATCAGAACGTATACGGATAGAACTTATAAGGGGGTCTCGAAAAACAAGTAATTTCTGCTGGGCGTTTATCCTTTTTTTAGGTTCATTAGGGTTTTTATTAGTTGGAACTTCCAGCTATCTTGGTAGGAGTTTGATATCTTTATTTCCCTCTCAACAAATCCTTTTTTTTCCACAAGGGATTGTCATGTCTTTCTATGGGATCGCGGGCCTCTTTATTAGCTCCTATTTGTGGTGCACAATTTCGTGGAATGTAGGTAGTGGTTATGATCTCTTCGATAAAAAAGAAGGAATAGTGTGTATTTTTCGTTGGGGATTTCCGGGAAAAAATCGTCGCATCTTCCTCCGATTCCTTATAAATGATATTCAGTCTATCAGAATAGAACTTAAAGAGGGTATTTCTCCTCGGCGTGTCCTTTATCTAGAAATCAGAGGCCGGGGGGCCGTTCCTTTGACTCGTACTGATGAGAATTTAACTCCACGAGAAATGGAACAAAAAGCCGCCGAATTGGCTTATTTCTTGCGCGTACCGATTGAAGTATTTTGAAATCAACCGAAGTCCATTAGAATCAAAGCAAACGCATATTATATGGATATGTGGAACATCCAAAAAGGGGGGATTGTTTTTGTCTACAAAAAAGAAATTTATGCGTTTGAAATAAAGAAATTGATTGATTTTTTTTTCAATATTTTGAATGGATAGGTTAGAGACAAATAGCTCATGTAAATTAATGCTCTCTCGCGATGTTTCGTTTTCTCCCTTCTTTCGCTCTCTTCTCTTTAATGAATGACCCAACATTTGGATTTCTTATAACGATAATTATCCAAGTTCCGTCTTATTTTGCTACCCCTTTTTTGTTTTGATCATAACATTCAGAAAAATTTATCAATTCTTTTTGTGCTATGGCAGTCAACGAATTTTTGCGATATTTGGGGAGTTTTTTGTCTCGAAATCCGAATTCATTAACTAAAGCGGGTTTCGGGGATTCATCTAAAGGAAGGAATTGCTTAGAATTTGATCAATTGAAATAGCTGGAAACTTTCTTTTTTTCTTATTTTCGCATTTGAATTCTGTATTCTTGCAAGATTCTTCAAAATTCGAAAGGACTAATTACCGAAAAATAAAAAACAGAGAACGATTCGATACCTTGGAATATAACTCATTTTGGTGAAACAAAAAAGATTAGATCGCATAGAGTCGACGAATGAGGCCACTTTAAAAATTAACTTAACAATTTCTAAATGAAAAACATGGCAAAAAAGAAAGCATTTATTCCCCTTCTATTTCTGGTATCTATAGTCTTTTTACCCTGGTGGAGCTTTATAGCATTTAATAAAAGTCTGGAATCTTGGGTTACTAATTGGTGGAATACCAAGCAATCCGAAACTCTTTTGAATGATATTCAAGAAAAGAGTCTTTTAGAAAAATTCATAGAATTAGAGGATCTCTTACTGTTGGACGAGGTGATAAAGGAATACCCGGTAAAAAAGCTTCATATAGGAATCCATAAAGAAACGATTCAATTGATCAAGCTGCACAACGAAGATTGTATACATACAATTTTGTCCTTCTCGACCAATCTAATCTGTTTTGTTATTCTAAGTGGTTATTCTTTTATAGGTAATGAACAACTTATTATTCTTAACTCTTGGGTTCAGGAATTCCTATATAACCTAAACGACACAATAAAAGCATTTTCTATTCTTTTATTAACCGATTTGTGTATCGGATTCCATTCGCCCCACGGTTGGGAACTAATGATTGGCTCTATCTATAAAGATTTTGGATTTTATCATAACGATCAAATTATATCTGGCCTTGTTTCCACTTTTCCAGTCATTCTAGATACAATTTTGAAATATTGGATCTTCCGTTATTTAAATCGCGTATCCCCATCACTTGTAGTGATTTATCATTCAATGAATGACTAAAAAAAAAAAGGTCTAAGGTCTACTGATATTAATTCAA